GATTCATTTTTGAAAAGGAAAGGGAATTAAGTATAATGGGATTCAAGATCCAAATAAAAAAGGGGTGAGGGGTTCTCAGTAATTTCCAAAAGAATTAATAATAGAATTTAATAATAGAATAGGGATAATATTTTTATTCATTTTGGATCAGATTTGGCGGCATGGCCAAGTGGTAAGGCGGGGGACTGCAAATCCTTTATCCCCAGTTCAAATCTGGGTGTCGCCTAATCAACAAAAAACTTGGAATTTCTTATCCTATTAATTGTTCGACGAATTCTTGACACGCAGAAGCAGGAACAAAAGACTAGGCCTGGCCTGTTGGTACTTGATTTTTAGAATACATAGATTCTCTAAAAAACTGTCCATTTAATGATACCAACCAATAGGGATGAAACAATGTTCGTTTATTAATGATTATTTCAAGTCATTTTTTTGATAAAAAAAAATTGAATCAACTAAATAGTGAGAGTCAACTTTGGGATTCAGAACTATCAAAGTAATACGTTGGAAATTTTATAAGGGTTCCTAAACTAAAGGACTCTCCCTTTTTTCTTCTAGGAGAAAGCATTATACGAAAGACTATCAAAACTTCCTACTTATCTTACACCACTTATACTAAGGTAGTGTCTACTGATTCTATCTGGAATTAGATTAGAAAGGCTAATCTAATGAAAATCCATTTAGGAGTTGTGGAAAGGACTGAAAATACTTTATATCCAGGCTCACTAAAAGCTCTGAGTGCTCAGACATTCAAACAGAATGGGGCTGTTCGCCTTTTCTTTTATTTTATTCTTAATATTCTTATCTTATATAGTACAGTACAATATATAGTATATATAGTAAAAAGCTAAGGTTGAAGAAAAAATTTTCTTTGTCTTTTCAAGTCAAGGGGGATTAGAAAATAACAAAAAACAAATGATGTATGTAATAGTGGTACTGTCTCCCGATTCTTTCACAGACAATAAAGGTTTAGATCAAAGGGGAAATCGAACTATCTGATAAATAGTTATATCTTACTTGTTATGGGTGGATTCATTGGATTAATAGCCTTAAGTCAGAATCCTTTTTGACTATGCGCTATTAATTCCACTATGATTATTGATCAATAATGGAATAATTCCTTCATAGAGATAGGGGCATAATTCAACATGGATATAGTAAGTCTCGCTTGGGCTGCTTTAATGGTGGTCTTTTCCTTTTCCCTTTCACTTGTAGTATGGGGAAGGAGTGGACTCTAGGGGTAGTACTCATTGAGTAATCAATTAAGTAATCAAATTGTATTAATTATTAATTCTTAAATTGATCGTTTTGCGAAGTCTTAAAAAAACATTTCTCTTTACAAATTATATTGGAATACAATAATGAACAAGAAAATACAATAATGAATAATAATCATTTGATTAAAGAATGAATGATTATCATAGTTATATTCCGAGATTCAAATCTACACATAACATAATAGGAAATTTTTTTCCACCTGAATTCTTCCTAAATATTCTATTTTAATGGACCTGTTCTTAACAGAATAATGAATATTACAATGAGAAAAATGAATCCCTATTCTATTTTTTTTCTTTTTTTCTATAGTATATGGACATACTATTCTTCTTCTATTGATTCTTTCGACGGCCATATGTCCTATTATATAAAATTAAAAGAAACCTAGGAATTAGAAGAGTTGGTCTTCGATTATTTTCTTTGGATTAATCGAAATCCACACAAATTGATCTATTGAAAAAGAGAAAATGGAGTGCTATTAAATTTAAACATACATCTAATATATGACATGTATATTGTCATCTATATAAAAAAATAACTGTATACAACTTTAACTAAAAAATACTATACAACTATAGAATAGTGGATTAGATAGTAGTAAAGAACTAGAATATTATTCTAGTTCTTTCTACCATACTATACTCAGAGACTTCTGAATTCCACCCCCGATCGTTTCATTTAAGACTTGGAGTTTGAATCCCTTTCTTTCATTTCTTCAATCATTGATAAGAACTAATAATTCAAGTTTCAGTTAAATTAATCATTTTGACTAACTGTTTTTACGTAGATGATAAGTAAAAAAGCAGTAGGAACTAGAATAAAGAGTGCAGTAGCAATAAATGCGAGAATATTTACTTCCATAATCTCATTGTTTTTTGTTTCACAATAACTCGGGATCTAATCCCATAGAGATGAGAAATTTAACTCCTATAAATTCAATGGGATGAATTGAGATACTGAATCGGATCAATATTATGAATAATAATATCTTATCTGATCTATCAAATAGATTCATCGTCGAGAATTGAATAGTATAATAGCATAGGAAAATCTTTTATCCATTATCCATAAATAATCAAAAACGGGATTCCTGTGATCCAATAAAGAATCCCATTGAATTTTGCATCTCATACTTTTCCACTTTTTTCTATAACCTACCCGTCTTCTTTATACTTATACATACAATTACCATATGAAATAGCATATGACCGCTATTCTACGG